ACACTCATATTCCGGAAATACCGAAACAACGGAATTCCACGGTCGAACTACCAGAATGGACTATAAATCTGAGTCCTAAGTGATTCATTTTTGATTGAAAAGCCTTATGGACCTAACTCATTGAAATCCCATCCAGTAAAACGGAAGAATTATAAATCTCCAAAATAATAGATAGGAATATTGCAAATAGAGCCATTGCGACACCCATAAATGGGGTGGTTCCCCATCCAGGAGCCACTTTACCATATTCCGAATTCAATGGTTTCAATAAATCCCCTACAATAGTTCGTCTTGGCCCAGATCTAGAACTACCCTCAACGGTTTGTGTAGCCATAAATACTATTTCATTGGTTGAGATCTGTTGACTTTGTATACTATTCCGTTTTAAATAAACGATCTTATCGTAGCATAGATCCATCGCGGTCTTGAAATTTCTAATAATGGAAACAGCAACCTTAGTCGCCATCTCCATATCTGGTTCACTTGTAAGCTTTACAGGGTACGCCTTATATACCGCTTTTGGGCAACCCTCTCAACAACTAAGAGATCCATTCGAGGAACACGGGGACTAATTGAAGTAATGAGTCCCCCATATGGGGGACTCATTACTTCAATTAAGATAATGAAAAATCATTTCATCTTTTTAGTCGGGACCTTAGGCGGTTCTCGAAAAAATATAGCGAAAAAGATTATCCCTAAAGTCGATACTAACAGGAATGTATAAACCAATGCTTCCATAGATTCGATCGTGGTTTACAATTATAGCTTCCACACCTGTTCATTTGGGATCATTTCCCAGATAAAGAAAGGACAAGAGCAAAGAAAGGCGATGATGAAAATCAATATTTCTACGGTACCTTCTGTCAAATAAAAAAATCAAATATAGAGGCGAAAGATACCATAGGAATGTTGTATCAGACTACCTGTCTCCTTGTAGTTGGATCTCCAAGTTTTTGGAATGCTCCAAATTCCACTTGAGCATCCAAATCTGGGTCAATACCAGCAAAAACATCTCTGAACAAGGTTCTAGCACCATGCCAAATGTGTCCGAAAAAGAAGAGCAAAGCAAACGTAGCATGTCCAAAAGTGAACCAACCCCTTGGACTGCTCCGAAAAACACCATCGGATTTCAAAGTAGCACGATCTAATTCAAAAATTTCACCCAATTGGGCACGTCTAGCATATTTTTTCACAGTAGCAGGATCGCTATAGCTGACTCCATTGAGTTCGCCACCATAGAACTCAACAGTTACACCCACTTGTTCGACACTATACTTCGATTCTGCCCTTCTAAAAGGAACATCGGCTCTAACAATTCCGTCTCCGTCTACCAAAACTACTGGAAATGTTTCAAAAAAAGTAGGCATACGACGTACAAAAAGTTCATGCCCTTCTTTATCTCTAAAAATAGGGTGTCCTAACCATCCAACAGCTATTCCATCCCCGTTGTCCATTGAGCCTGCTCTGAATAATCCACCTTTCGCCGGATTATTACCGATGTAATCATAGAAAGCTAATTTTTCAGGAATTTTAGACCAAGCTTCCGATAAACTCAGATTCTCGGCTAGACCGGCGCCAACTCTTCGATATATTTCTTGCTGGAAGTATCCCTGATCCCACTGATAACGAGTGGGACCAAATAATTCGATCGGGGTAGTTGCTGAACCATACCACATAGTCCCAGCAACAACGAAAGCTGCAAAAAAGACAGCAGCGATACTACTGGAAAGGACAGTTTCAATATTGCCCATACGTAATCCTTTGTATAGACGTTGGGGTGGGCGGACACTAAGATGGAATAGACCCGCTAATATGCCCAATGTACCTGCTGCAATATGATGAGAGGCTATTCCTCCCGGAACAAAAGGATCAAAACCTTCCGCGCCCCATGCTGGATTTACAGATTGTACTTTTCCGGTTAGGCCATAAGGATCGGACACCCATATTCCAGGACCATACAAGCCTGTTACATGAAATGCGCCAAACCCAAAGCAAGCCACCCCTGAGAGAAATAAATGAATTCCAAAGATCTTGGGCAAATCCAAAGAGGGTTTTCCCGTACGTTCATCACAGAATATTTCTAGGTCCCAATACACCCAATGCCAGATAGCTGCTAAGAAGCACAAGCCAGAAAACACAATATGTGCCCCGGCCACACCCTCGTAACTCCAAATACCCGGATTCGTTATAGTTCCTCCTGTGATACTCCAACCGCCCCATGAGTTGGTTATTCCTAAACGAGTCATGAAGGGTATAACGAACATACCTTGTCTCCACATTGGATCAAGAACGGGGTCAGAAGGATCAAAAACTGCTAATTCGTATAGAGCCATCGAACCGGCCCAACCAGAAACTAGAGCGGTATGCATTATATGGACAGAAAGCAGCCGACCAGGATCATTCAATACGACGGTATGAACACGATACCAAGGCAAACCCATGGAAATACCCCTTATCTCAAAAAAAAAAATAGACACTATGTCACTTTATCGCATTGGAAATAACTATGCTATGGACCTCACTTTTTCGTTGGATTATCTCGAAACAAGGGTTAATATTTATTCTGTTACGTTGGTAATAATGGAACTTCTGCTCGTAGGAACAAAAAGAAGCAGATCTATTCTATACCCAATAAGTACCAATACGCAATGGGGCGATTAGTCCTATTTTTTGTGAGCGAATTTATAGATACTTGTTTATCATTCGAACGATCCGTTCGTAAGAATTTTCCTTTATTCCGTCTTCCTCCATGAATCTTCCAATCGATCGATAAAATACGATAAATGACAATATTATGAAGACAATAAACCCATTGTTTATATTGTTTATTACGTTTCCACATCAAAGTGAAATAGAGTACTTAACTCCTTTTTCTTTCATTTAATGCCCATTGGTGTTCCAAAAGTACCTTTCCGGAGTCCTGGAGAGGAAGATGCAGTTTGGGTTGACGTATAGTGTGACTTGTCAGACATATTGGGTCATATGGGATTTCCCCGTTTTCTCCCCCGATCGAGATATCCTCTATTTCGCCCAAGAAAGATTGATTGAACCATCAATAATTCGAAGCGTGAAGTGCAATTAGATCAATTTATTTTTGGTTGGGGGATCCATATTATCAATTAAAAGAATTTATGGTTGGCTTGGACCAATAAAATGAAGTATACAGGCTCCGTTCAGAAAATACCAAATTGGGAATCTATGTATGATTCCCACCCTATCCTAAATGATTTCTTTATACCATATGAGTGATCTCGCCAATCAATGGAATGGAATAATATGGTGAATACATCGAATATTTTGTGGAAGGCATAAAACAAATTGAAAAAGAAGAAAGTCGTAGCAAAAAGAAGTGGTACTGGAATCATTTGTCCTATATGTACAAATGGAATTTGGGCAGACCTTTACCCGGAGTAGAGCATAAACCTAAAAGAGTTGAAGAGGCCCATTCGGGAACAAGAAAATGACATAGTGATTTGGATCTCGATGAAACAATACATCAATGAGAGGTTAGTTCGATAAGTTCAGTGAATTCTTTTTTATATAGATAGGGAAGCAAGTCAAAACTCGTGTTTCTTGAAAATGAAAGAAAAAGCCCCTTCATTAGGAAAAAGCCTGCTACGAAAAAAGAAATAGGGCTGGAATCGACACATTTCTTTTTTTTTTTTTTCTCAATTTTGATTTTTTGAACCGTATGCATCCAAAGGTGCGTGTACGGTTCCTAAGGAATACAATTTTGTCCTAATCAACCGACTTCATCGAGAAAGATTACTTTTTTTAGGCCAACAAGTTGATAGCGAGATCTCGAATCAACTTGTTGGTCTCATGGTATATCTCAGCATAGAAGATGATACCAAAGATCTTTATTTGTTTATAAATTCTCCCGGCGGATGGGTAATCCCAGGAATAGCTATTTATGATACTATGCAATTTGTGCCACCAGATGTGCATACAATATGCATGGGATTAGCCGCTTCAATGGGATCTTTCATCCTGGTCGGAGGAGAAATTACCAAACGTTTAGCATTCCCTCACGCTTGGCGCCAATGAGTTTTTTGATTTGAGAAAAAAAAAAAAGACTATGCCTTCGCCATATGGAATATGAATAAAATAATTAAGTCATAATAGCATGGCATTTCAAGTTCGATATGAGCAAACTATTATTATTATTATTTTTTTCATAATATAATATGAGATTATGTATCGGGATAGTAGTATGAAAAAAAGGTTATTTCCGATTTGATCTTATGTATCGGGGTCCGTTTCAGCGTCACAAACCTTTTTGCTTCCACACCAGAAGTCTCTTTCCATCCAATATTTATGTTATGAAAGAGTGTGAAAAAAGATCATTTTTTACTTAATTTTGATTTGATCGGATTAGAAAGAAACTTTGGGATTGCTGAATCACAAACGAGATAAATATATAAAGCAACGGAACCATCATAGTATTTTTGATTACTCCGAAAGGAAGGATGGTAAATGGATCATTCAACGATCCGGGTCTGATGGATTCGACTTGTCTCTTTCTTCGACGAAAGAAGAGAAAAAGAAATTCCATTGCAGAGCCGTATGCAATGCACAAAAAATGCCTGTACGGTTGTTCAATTCTATCTTTTTTTTTTCTCCCCGCTTGTTATTCTTTATCCCTTCCCCCAATCATGCGAGGTAGAGGAATCATTCATTATGTTATATCATCAGGGTTATGATCCATCAACCTGCTAGTTCTTTTTATGAGGCACCCACGGGAGAATTTATCCTGGAAGCGAAAGAACTACTAAAACTCCGCGAAACCCTCACAAGGGTTTATGTACAAAGAACGGGCAATCCTTTATGGGTTGTATCCGAAGACATGGAAAGGGATGTTTTTATGTCAGCAACAGAAGCCCAAGATCATGGCATTATTGATCTTGTAGCGGTCGAAAATACCGGGGATTTGACATAAATCTTTGATTCCATTTCGAATCATAATTTGAATGAACCATTATTTGATCTTTTATCTTCTTACCTGAATAAAATATTAAATGGAAATAATTGATAATCATCTGGTTAGGATCGATCTAAACCAACCCATTCTGTATATGATTCAGCATGCCAACTATTAAACAACTTATTAGAAACATAAGACAGCCAATAAGAAATGTCACGAAATCCCCTGCTCTTCGAGGATGTCCTCAGCGTCGAGGAACATGTACTAGGGTGTATGTGCGACTCGTTCAGATCATGAGCTAGAACAAATGAGACCATTTTTACAGTATCAATGGCCCGTACCCATGAATAAGATAGAATAGAAGAACTCTATTCACTATCTAAAAATAAAGATCTCTCATATACCGCTACCGCTATTGTGTATGGAATTTATGGTTTCCATTGGTGCAAATCCAATCACCTCGATTTGAGATGAAAAGCAATTCCCCATTGGTAGCAAATGGTTATCCATTAAGCGGGGAAAATGATATTATATTTAAAAAGCAGAAAGATTATGCTCCTACTCTTGCAAGAACGGACTAACAGGGTCAGCTACCTATTCAACCTTCATAATTAAATGCCGTCACTGTATGGATAGATCTCATTGTAAAAAGACCTATTACTGGATAATTCATGGGTAGAGCCAAAGAGTGTGAACTGTACAAGTTACCAATAACATTGATTAAATGAGGAAAGGGGCTCCGGTGTATAGAGAGGACCTCACCGTTTAAGAAGTAACCATAGAAACGATGGAAACCACTATTTATCCATTTACTATATTATTTTATACCTACTTTGATTTTTTTTATACCTAACATCGGTACAATTTCTTTTTTTTTTTTTTGAGGTGAAATGCCTGGAAGAAATAAAAAAATCGTGGTTGGGAAGGTTATAGTAGCAAAAGCCATTGGAATTTGTATTTTATACATCGGAAGAATCCGTTTTGTTATTAATAAATCAGGAGAGGGGAAAAGAATGACTGAAAGAAATCAATTAGTTATTCATCAAAGTTTCATTTGATTCAATGACCAGAGTTAGAAGAAGATATAGAGCTTGGAGACGTAGAACAAAAATTCGTTTATTTGCATCAACCTTTCGAGAGGCTCATTCAAGACTTACTCGAACTACTATTCAACAGAAAATGAGAGCTTTGGTTTCCACTCATCGGGATAGAGGCAGGCGAAAGAGAAGTTTTCGTCGCTTGTGGATCACTCGGATAAATGCAGTAACTCGTGAGAATAGGGGATCCCGTAGTTATAGTCGATTAATACTTGATCTGTACAAGAGGCAGTTGCTTCTTAATCGTAAAATACCTGCACAAATAGCTATATCAAATAGGAATTGTCTTGACACGATTTCCAATGAGATCATCAAATAAGGAGATTGGAAGGAATTCACCGGAATGCTTTAAACGGAGTTCCCCGGAGAATGAACTCCGGGAGGGTATAGTAGAAATTCATATGATAAGATAAGTAGTAGGAATGAACGAACACCTTTCAATAAAAAAAAAAAGATTTCTTCTTCCCCCATTCTTTTTTTATTATTATTACGGTGCAACAATCTCGCGGCTTTTTCGAACAAAACATCAATCTGAGTTCCAATTAGAGTTTTGATTCGATTGAGGAATAGGCTTATTTATTTCTGGTTCTAGGACCTGTAGTTCTAGGGATCGACTCGGTTCTCTCAAATTGTTTCTCATTATTAAGAAAAGGTAACGAAGATAAAATACGAGCTTGTTTTATAGCAATAGTAATTAATCGTTGTTGTTTCAAGGTTAATCTATTCACTCGTCTAGATAATATTTTTCCTTGTTCACTAATAAATTGACTAATTAAACTCATGTTTCTATAATCAATTCGATCCCCCGATCCAATTGGGGGCAAACGCCTATGAAAAGATCGCTTCGATTTACGAAAGGGCCGCTTGGGTTTATCCATGATTTCTTTCTTATTTCTAAAATCCCATTTATTCATTCATTTCGGATCCGACCGAAATAGGATTTTATTTGTATATATATATGTAATTTCTTCCTCTTCCTTGGAAGAGTGACACACGCGTTCCGTTCGATTTATTTCTTTATCTCCCCATGAATCGTATGCTTGTAACAATAAGGGCAGAATTTTTTCAAGTCCAATTGACTAGGTGTATTGTGTCGATTCTTTTGAGTAATATATCTGGAAATGCCCCGCGATTCTTTATTCAAACCATTTCGGACACAACTGGTACATTCCAAAATAACTACTACTCTGACATGTTTACCCTTAGCCATGAACCTCCTTTGGATTTTGGATTCACTCAATTCTTCTATTTTCGATTCGAACAGAAGCCGAGAAGAAGAAAGGAATGAAACGAAAAGTTGCTAACTCGAAATCAATTCAATTATGAAGGATTTCGTTGCAATCAATAGAGTCATAAAATTATTAAGTAATACAATTATTTCTAACTATCAATTATTCCTAATCTCAGTATTTCATTTACTATCTTGTATGATCTTGAACAGCCTGCCCTCGACCCACACTTCTATTTCTGTTCTCCTTATATAAAATGAATTCTATCCTGAACCCCAGTTTCGATGAGGTTCAATCCACTTTTATTCTTTCTCTTTCTTTCCTAAACAACTAAAAAAAAAAAAAGAGGGGGATTAGTCACAGATAATTTATTGTATCTCTAATCTTCTTCATCTCTTCCCATGTCAATAACTAGAATGAGAAAAAGGGGAATGTCAACGCATCTGGGAATAAACGATTAATCTCTATCAATAGACCCGCCAAAGACCCGAACCATAGAGTAGCTAGTACAGGTGCCGTGGAGAGATATGTTTTTATATCTCGCATTGAAAATCCTCCTTCTTTTTCTTTAACTTTATTGACTTTATTCTATATTGTAATATATATATGATCAGATGCATATGTAGTTAAAGATCATTTGTATTTGTACGGGGAATCCCTAACTAAAATGGATATATACAATGATCCGGTAGATGAGATCCACCTGTCCCTGAAACTGAAAAAGATAAACACTTCTTCCTGAGCATTACTGATAAATATTCATTCCTTTATATGTTAGGTATGTATATAATTCTTTTCTTTTTTATATAAGATCGAAGGAATGGAAAGGAAAAAGAAATTCTATATAGATAGAGGAAATTACGATGTGGAAAACAAGACAGGGATTCCCTACAATGGCACTGTACAACAAATGAAAGGGATGTAGCGCAGCTTGGTAGCGCGTTTGTTTTGGGTACAAAATGTCACGGGTTCAAATCCTGTCATCCCTACCTATTACCTCTTACCTCTCCTATGGACAGTAACGAGGGGTCAATTGAGATCGATTCAAATTGGACATAATCTATCATTTTATGATACTATACATACAAGATGGATTGGGGGTACGAAAAGAATCCTTTTCTTGACATTCGTATCTCCCATCATAATAAAGCGCTCTTAGTTCAGTTCGGTAGAACGTGGGTCTCCAAAACCCGATGTCGTAGGTTCAAATCCTACAGAGCGTGATTCTTTTAATGTCGAATCACAATAAAATAACTTCACTAACTTGAACTGCAACCTTAATTTGACCTCCTGGAAATTCAAGAGGAGGTCAATCAAAAAAAGAGATGTTACTCAATTAAAGGTCCAACTGATCGCCGCGTCTGTATTGTAAATATGCAGTTACGAATAATCCGGCCAAGGTAATAGGAATTAGACCTAACACAATTCCAAATAGAAAAACTTCAATCATTTCAATTTGTTTGAAAGAAGAGAAAAAGAGAGGTAATATCTATCTCTAAATATTAATCCGAATCGCCCATGAATCTCAATAACCAAGAATTGGCAATTGACACGGGAAGGAACATAGAATATCGGGAATCTCACAGAAATACTCATTTTTATGAATTGTTCATTCAATTAATTTGAATTTCAAATAAGTCGTATCTTGCTCAGACCAATCAATAGAGCTGGGGTTATAGTTGAAGCAGCCAGTAGAAAACCGAAATAACTAGTTATAGTAGTCATGGAGGGGCTAAATGATATATGTTCTTTTTTATACATATGTTTATAAAGCACTTACCTAAGTTTCCATTTTTGCGAGATCCAATGACAAGAAAAAATACTAATTGACAGAATCCGTTCCAATTGAAAGTTCTTGATTCATCAGCCATTGGCACTAAAAAAGAGAGAGTAAAGGGGTAGAAAAAAAAAAAAAAGATGGATTCGTCATCTGTAACATCTACGGATCCCGTGATTCCGAATCAACGAATTCAGTAAGCAACCCGTGAGTCAAGTAAATAAGAACTGTGTCTTGTAACTTCAATCAAAAATGAAGTTCTCTTTGAGTAACTATGGAATAAAAGAATTGGATTTTAAAATTCCATTTTTTTTTTTTTTTGATCATTTCGTTTCTTTTTCAATTTATCTAATCTATTTTGGAACAAACAGCCGGATAACGCTTTTACTTTTTTAATCATTAGATTCATTCAGTAGTAGGTTGGTTAATTGCACATAATATTTCGAATGAGAAGAAAAATAAAAGTATCCCATGATCTCTCGAAGAAATAAAACCTTTATTTCGAGCCCAACTCAATTCTAAAACTAGCAATTGCTATTATCCTTTTATTTTAGGTTTCACACTCTGTCTTTGCATATCATAGAGTTCAGTCCCTTCCTTGTAGCTAGGTTAAGAAGGAACCTTTGGATCTAATGCAGCAATGGTTGCATCACGAATATTGATAATTGTTCCAATTATTATTTGTTCTGTTTCTTTCATCGAATACTATCTACCACTGTACGACCAAGCAATTACCTGAAATGAAAGGATTAGAAAAAAAACCCCTTTTCATGAAAAGGGGTTTCTAAATTTTGTATCTAATTGAATTGTGGGAATGTGATAATTCCTTTCATGAATTATTAGGACCCGCCAACTCACACTTTACCAAGATCTTCAGTTTCTATTCCGAAGCCAGTAATGGGAAACCTTATACTATAGGTATTTAGGAATTTTCTATTGAATGACACAGGGTTTTGTATAGACAAGGAACGAG